CATTTGTTCCAACCCTCAACCCTCTTTTCTAGATTCATGGATATTGAATCAATCGAACGCACTTCTAAGACCTGTTCTACTTTTGGAAGACCCTGTGTTATATCACCAGATCTCGATTTTTCATATATAAATGTAACTAATGTATCTCCTTCGTAAAGGGTTTCCCCATAATGGCCATGAACAGTTGCTCCGGGGGTGGCCAAATAAGGCTTAGCTGATCGTATCACTATCGAGTCAACTTGAACAAGTATAACTTGACCCGATTTGAGGGCCGGTCCGTTTTTGGCTATACATACATTTTCACAAATAAACTGTCCAAGACTAATTATTTTAGATGTCTCTGCACAATAATTGTGATGGAGAAAAGACCAATTCAAATTGAATGGATTTAAAATAATGTTACGGCATGGATCGGGATTAAAAATTTTTCCATTTTCATCCATTAAATAATATTTGAATTTAATCACTTGAAAAGTCTGTTTTAAATTGTCAAGTTGCAAATATTTAGTTACTAAAATCTGATTATGAGTTATTAAATGGTAAGATGAATAAAAATTCTCAATTGGAAGGCATGTTCCTAAAGGGCCCAATGAATTCCTAATTGGAATTAGGGGATCTTTTTTAATTGATTCTTTTATCACACTGTGATATTTTACATCTTTGAATGGCTCCATTCGAGAACAATTGGCTGCTGACAAAATTATCAACGACTGACATTCCTTATTTCTATTCAACAACGTATGAATAGTTCCTTGAGGTTGGTTAAGAGATTGTTGAATTTTTGCCTTGGAATAGGAATAGGAATAAATGGCAGAAAAGGGGTTGATATTGGTACAATCTGATCCATTATCAGAGAGCAATCCTGACCCCGACGGATCATTCCTTTTTCCGATATACGAAATAGGGGATTTCACTAAGTTGATTCTTAGGAAATGTCGAATCAAACCATTTGTCCTTATTTCAACAAAAGAAGCACGGGCTTCTTCGCAAGAAGAACTTTTTTTGTCTTGGTTCCAATTCAATACTAAACAAGTCCGAACTAATTGAATACTTGTGTCAGAAATTCCTCGAATCGGTTTGCCATTTCCATAAAGGATATAATTGACAATTCGAAGTTGCACATTATCCCTTTCCTGCAATGGATCCGGTGGAAAAAGGGTTCCTAAATTTATACCGTCCGTTATTTCATATGTGACGACAGGTCGAACTAAAACAAAAAACCTTTTCTTACTAGGTGTAATTCGTTGGACATAGATCCAATTTTTAACTTTTTTGTATTCCTTGGAATTTCTTTTTCCTGTTCCTGGTGGTATCAAAACGCCGGTATGTCTGGATATCTTATCCGTCTCTCCAGGAAAATGGATATCTCCAGAAAAGATTTTCAGTTCAATTCGTTTTTTTTTTCTCTCCACCCGGACCAACCCACCGACTCGGCTTCTTAGATTTAAGGTGATTTGTGTATCGACCCCAACGATACTATTGTTCCGTACCATTATGGAAGAAGATCCGGGCAAGATATGCACCTCTTCAGGAATGAAAAAAAATCGATCTACTTTCATTTGGTATTTTGGCCTAAATTCCTTGACTCCTCGATACTCAATCAAATCCTCTTTTTTGATGACTGAATGCGTTTCTATAGTCCCATATTTAATAATGCCCGAACTCTTTCTTCTGTATCGAGGATCATCGAAATAAGCAAGAATACTATTTCGACGGAAAATACCATTTACGGGGATTTCAATCGAGATACCTGAACAGGGCATTAGTTCATTCTCGAGTTCTTGAATCGAGTGTAGTGGAATGATGAATTTATTTCTTCGCCTTTTTGACAATAAATCAGAATTCCCGTGAAGAATAGGCGAATATACGAGATTATACTGACCAGTACATATGACTCGATTAAGGTCTGAATAATCAGGAATCCTATCTTCTTTTTGACCATAAAAATCCGAACTAAACAATTTCGGCCTCGCCTGATCATTGGTTACTGAGAGGTTAGAAGTATATCTTCGCTTGCCAGAAAGAGAATGCGCATTCATTTGATCCTGATCCTTGTGGATCGAAAGGTAGACTAGACTGGACCTGCACGGCCCTCCTAATAATATCCATAAATGACTAGTTTTTGGTAATAGATGAACATTACCATATGTAAATTCGGGTGCATGATAGACATCGGTACTCCAGTGCATTTCTCCGTCTGAATCAGAATAAATATGTTTTCGAACCTTCTCTTTAAAATTCAAAGTGGATATTCCTGCGCGAATCTCAGCAATTACTTGTTCTGATTCTACATATTGATCGTTTTGAACTAAAAGCAAACTTTTGGGTGGAATATTCACATTATGTAGAATATCTTCACTCTCAATAGTTACATACAAGTCTATAGAACATAGAAAGGCGGGATGCCCATGACGTGTACGTGTCGGATGAACCAAGTCCTCATTGAATTTTATTTTTCCATTAGATGGGGCTCGCACATGTTCTGCAGTACCCCCCGTGA